TTTCGCTAGAATAGGTAATAATGAGATCACCATTTTAGGAAATGATGCGGAGATGAGTACTGACATTGATCCGCAAGAAGCTCAGCAAGCTCTTGAAATAGCTGAAGCTAACTTGAGTAGAGCTGAGGGTAAGAGACAAGCAATTGAAGCGAATTTAGCTCTCAGACGAGCTAGGACACGAGTAGAGGCTGTAAATGCTATTTCCTCCTAGTCAAGTCAATACATCAAAATAATCAAAAGAAGTTCATTAGAACTGTATTATTATACACCACATTTGGATTCTGCCAATTGAACAAATCAAGTCTAATCTGATATAACGAAAAAAAAAGAAAATGGGTAGAAAAACTTATTAGATATCACTCAATTGACTTCGGTATCTAATAAGTTCTACCTACTATTGGATTTGAACCAATGACTCCCGCCGTATGAAAGCAATACTCTAACCACTGAGTTAAGTAGGTTATTTATCACCAAAAAAAGGACCCATCACTTATAGGATTATAAGTGGAATATCATTTCTAAGCAATACCAATCTGTTAACAGTAGACGGATCAGAGAGCTATCATGTGGGATTATGGAATATCCATCTTGACAAGAAATCATCCATATGTTAATATATCTATGACAAGGGCTATAGCTCAGTTAGGTAGAGCACCTCGTTTACACGTGCGCTAATGCTTTTCAGGGGAGCCCATTATGCAATAAACATAATTGATCTTATTGACAAATCGATGTCTTACTCCATGGATTCGAGGGAACAAGAGAACAATAGCCTGACAAATATTGGGTTCGGTCCGATTCAGGTGCGAATTCAAGTGCCAAATCAAATAGAACCCGCCATTGATTTGATAGTTGATAAGGTAAATACCCAGTCCATTCAATGCTAGGCATAATGAGTATAAGGGCCTCAAAATAACCTTTTTTCGTCCTATGAACTTTAAGGTGTATGAAGTCTCATATTCGACTCTTGCAGCGTAGCGATAGAGACTCCATCTAACTTAGTTTGATCTAGGCCGAAGGCAGACCTAAGTCAAGGTAACCCTTCTTTGAAACACTTTGGTATTGCTCCTAGATCAGAATACAAATGATGAATCAGAGCACATGGAACCATCTCATTATTTTCCTGTAAAGAAAAATATGGTGGACTAACTGATCTTTACATCAGTTTATGAAAGAGCCCAATGCAACAAAATGCATGTTGGGTCTTTGAAACAGTTCGAATCATTTCGATAATAATCAGTTTGATCTGTTTTACCGAGAAGGTCTACGGTTCGAGTCCGTATAGCCCTAATACATTCTATTTTAGTTTAGTATAGTTTTCATTTCCTCATTAGTACTTGTTTATAGACTGGCCGGTTGGTTGGTCCAAAAGTATTACCGCATGTTCATGTAAATACATAGGGACAGGAAAATAAAAACAATAAAAAACAATAATTCATTCCAATAGATCTAATCAGTATTTGTAAAATCTCGGATAAAATACTCATCTTCCTCCATTAATCTTCGTGGATGGATTACATATGACTTTTTTCCTCTTTTCCTGTCCATGATTAAAGAGTTAGTGATATATTTTTGCGTTGGTATATCGAATCCGGTCAATTTATGAAGTGAGAATCATGACATGATTCTGTCTAAAAACTTCAACAGTCACATAGATCTAGGACCTATTCTTTTCTTGTATTTGTTTTGTGTGTGGAGTCGCCTGACTAATCGCTTTTTTGACAGAACAACAACCCCAATTGATTGATTCAGAGATAATGCAGAGATAATGAATTGGTCCTAAATGTATCAATTTCCTTCTTCTATATTCTATGAGTTGAGTTGGTTTTGGGATTTGGTCTGTCAAATCATTCGATAATGTCTAATTCTTTCTATTAGAAGTATCTTTCTTATGTAGATTAGATAATTTACGATTCCGTCTATTATACCACTCTGTGGTATCTTTCATTGTGTAATGTGGATTTGCTGTAAAACAAACCTTTTTCTTGTAGTGAAATCCAACCCATCGGGTGGTCTTACTATTACTAAGTGTTATTGCCGTAACAAAACAAACAAGTATTTTGGTTCATTCCAAATCGCGATCTTTCTTTAGTACTCGAGATTGGTCTGAAATGGAATGACTCTTTTTTTTTTTCATTCTAACTCTAATGAAATAACTCGATTCTTTTTATTTTATTTCTGAGAGGGTCAGTCGGTATAGTACAAGAAAAAGGTTTCGAATTTTTTTTGTATAGAAAGATATGAGTTGTTATATGTAAACTCGCAACTCAACGGATTGAATCAAATCAATTAAGGAAAATAGAAATGAAATCCAGGATAAGGAAAGGAGAAAAAAATATAATCGTTCGGTGCTTTAGATTATGTTTATGTAATGTAATGTATTCGTATGAAATCAATAGAAGCAATGATCCTATACACAGATATTAATGAAAAAAAAAAATACTTCGAAAAGAATATGCTAGAAATCCCTAGATATTTTACCCCATATGACTACTGAAAT